TTGAACCTATACCAAAGGTTTAGAAGACCTCTGTCCTATCCATTAGACAATGGACGCTTTTTACTCCAATTTTCATATTTCGTGTTCGAAAAGGTAGTTGAAACAATTCCAAGAATTTAGTATTCAAGTTAATGATGCATTAACTTAATTCGATTCATTCAACCCTTTGTATTGAATAGTTACAAAAGTTTTTTTTTTTCAAATTTGAAAATAAAAAAATATTTCATTTTTAGCGTATTGAATATTAAAGATTATAATGATAAAGTAAAAGCGGGTAGCGGGAATCGAACCCGCATCGTTAGCTTGGAAGGCTAGGGGTTATAGTCGACGTTGATTCATCATTTTTAACGTCTCTAATTCAAAACTGAACGTGAAACTTTGGTTTCATTCAGCTCCTTTATGGAAGATGTATAAATTCCCATATTTATACATGAACGAAATAAAAAATCTGACCCATAACGTCTATGTCAGCTTTTATGTCTGAATATATTTAGAACAACTCGCTTTCTAGACGATCCCTATAGAAAGATATTCTAACAATCTTTCTAGTTACTTCGTTCTTAAATTCTATTTGAAAGATCTTTAGGAAAAGCATTTTGTTTCCACCGAGCTAAAACAATTTATCGATCGATGCCTTTAGTAAACCAAAGACATTGTTTAATAGCTGTTTTGCTTCAATTTCCCCTATCGAAATGAAAAGTTGAAGATTTAGTTACGATTAGAAATAAACTTTTTATCTTTATCCATAGATCCTTTACTTATACTCATTCAATTGGAAGTATTGATCCAATAAAAAAAAATTATGTTTCGTAATTTCATAATCCAACTTTTCAATTTTAAATTGATTCTTGGATACAAATCACGAGAATGTATATTCTTCCTCGAATTTTTCATTGAGAGGTAAAGGATTCAATCCTTTTAAGAACTAAAGTTTTTGCTCGGAATAAATATTAATTAAACCGAAAGACCCTTTAACTATATAAAGGGTTATAGAACGAATCACACTTTTACCACTAAACTATACCCGCTACAATAAGATTATTGTATAGAAATGCGCCTTTTGTCGACCCTAATCAAAAAACAAAAGATCAGAAAAGAATCAGGAAAACTAGAGTGTTTACCCTTTTGTATCAGAGGACCTAATGAGATTCGGAAAGGGGGATTTTTTTCTTTTAATAACTAAATAACAAGTGCTTTTGCGTCCGGGGTTTTTGTCTTGAATTTAAGCCATAACACAAAAGTATATTCGGGCAAGAAACGCAAGTTCCCCCTTTTTTTTTTCTTATTTAAACCGGAATAAAAAGAAAAAGACTAACTAAGATAAGAAAGAAATGGCACTTTAGATTCTATACCATTTGATGGTATATCATAATCATAGAAATTGAAAAAGTTCTTTTTGTCGCAATAACAAGAAAATTTTTTGATTTCTTTATTTTTTAAAATTTTAAAAATCTTTTTTATTTAGAATTTGTTGAAACAAAAGGCCGGGCCCGGCTAAGTACTGACCAGGCCGGGCCGTGGAACTAAACAGTCCCTTCGGACAAAATCACGAAATAAAAAAATAAGAGTATATACTATGACGGGCATTTTCAAGCCTTATTTTTTATAATGTAACATAGTATTATCCCCTTTCAATTGGGAGGAGAGATGGCTGAGTGGACTAAAGCGTCGGATTGCTAATCCGTTGTACGAGTTTTTCGTACCGAGGGTTCGAATCCCTCTCTTTCCGTTTTCGTTGATGGCTTGTTATTTTCTTTCGAACTTATCGCAAGCTCTTTTTTTTTTACTAGTTCAAAATTAATAATTAAACAAGTGGAATAGATAAAATCTTACTAATAAAAGTTTTACAGTTTTAAAGCAAAGCAAATAAACTCTTATTTTTTAGTCTTCACGTCCGGGATTACGTCCTGGATCATTAGACAGGAATCCGAAGATAAAGAGAGAAACAAAGAATATCACTACCGTGTAAACAAATAGTTTGAGGGTAAGCATTACACAATCTCCAAGATTTTTTTAGGAAAAAAGAGAATAGATTCTCTACTTTATATACCACATATACCACATACTCGATTTTTTTTTACAAGAAATAAAGTGGGGTGATCCGAATTTGTCGCGGTTGTACAATAATTTCAATATTTGAATTGAGAGTGTAAGACTTATCTGATCTTATCAATGCGAAGGATTTTTTTTTCGAATAAATCATGGATTTGTCTGGGATTTTATTAAAAATATCATCGAAAACTTACAGCAGCTTGCCAAACAAAGGCTAAGAGAAAAAAGAACAGGGGTATTACTGGCATAATATCTACAATTGGATTCAAAAAAGCGTAAGCTTCGGGCAATTTGGCGACGAAAAAACTACTGGAATAAAGAACAGAATTAAGGTATATACAGATCAAACTAAAAATATTAAGCATAACAAACATTTTTTTTTTTGGGGGGGGGTAATTGTATTTATTTTGATTGAGTTGTTAATAAATTTAATTGAGTTTATTCTAGATATGTTATTATTGATATAAGAAAAAAAATGAATTAAAAATAAAATTAAGTAAAGACCAAAAAACTTTCTTTTATTTGAACTCACCCAATCAAAAATCAATCCTTCTATATCTCAAATAAAAAGAGAATAGAATAAATCATACTTTCGTACAATATCTTAATTGAATTATATGTAATGATCAATAAATTCAGTTTAATTCTATGTCTACATGTCTAGTTTATATGTATAAAAATTCTAGTAATCCATTTTATTTTATAAATAAAAGATATTTTAACAGAAGTTGACGAATAACCCGTACCATTATTAGTGTTTAATATTAGTGTTTATTTATTAGTATCCAATAGAAATAAATGGGGCGTGGCCAAGTGGTAAGGCAACGGGTTTTGGTCCCGCTATTCGGAGGTTCGAATCCTTCCGTCCCAGAGCATACCCTGTATACCCTGTATATAATAATATATCTATATTATATAATTATTTTTTTTTTCTATATCATATAAAAATATATATAAAATAGAAAAGATTGCCTTTTACAACAGCCTTCTGGATTAAGAATTAATATTAAGAGTAGGGTATTGGGATAGAATTTGATTATTATTTTTTGTGCGGGGGGTTCACAACTTTAATTGAGTTCAAATAAACGCATCTGAATATGAAATAAGAAATTGAATTCATTTGCGAGTCGTTAAGTTAAATAGTAATGATTTCACAGTATAAATAGGAAAAAAATAACAACATAAAATTTCAATCTTCTCTTCCATCAGTGTTTTTTTATCTCTTTTTTTTAATCCGGGATTGTTTAATCCAATATTTTTTTCCTCTCTCTTACTGATGATAAAATGATAATATGAGAAAATGATAATAAAAAAACGAAAAGTCCTTGCCGGAAAACTTTTTGCTTTTCAAAATGCAAATAATTATATAGGATGATAGATTTTTCAATCAATTAAATCTTTGGAACGAACCCTTAGGAGTTCTTGGTACTTGAAGAAATGTGAAATTGTTGAATTTATTCTATCACTATTATCTTACTTGAAGATACAGATTCAAAATAACTTATTTCTTCGTTTATATTTAATTTTTTTATTCGTGTTATATTTATTCGTGTTATATTAGTTATAATTTAGTTAACTAATTTAATTTTATTTTTACAATAATAGAAAACTAATTTAAACTTTACAATGATTAAGAAAATAGAATTTTCAATATTAAATTCTATTAATCTCTATTAATCTAAAAAAATAGGGTTAAATTCATTTATTCTTGCTGATACTCTCTGTTTTTCATATAGAAAAAAAGGTATAGATTACTATAGTACCAACCGAACCAATGATTATTCACGATTCCATAATTGAATCAATTACATAATTACATATGGGTTCCAAACTGAAGGAATGTTATGGTAAAACTTCGTTTAAAACGATGTGGTAGAAAGCAACGTGCGACTTGAAGGACATGATCCGCTGTGGAGTCTTACATCCATCATTTTTTTATATATATTATAGGAATGATATATAGGAATGAAAGTGCTCTTGACTCGACATCATTTGTTCTATTCTGTTGTAACCCACCTCCCTTCTTTGTAGGGGCGATGATATAATTATAATATAGTATAGGATGGAGCTCGAGTAGAAAGTATTTTTTTTTCAGGGGCAAGAATCTAGGGTTAGTATCAATCAACAAATTGGAACAACTTCGTAAATATATTTTCGATACATAAACTTAAAGGGGCCTATTCGAGAAAATTTCCAATTCCAAAGGAAGGTTTGTTCAAATCGGTAAAACGTTTTCGATCAAATCAAAAGGAAAGTGTATTACGCAGGAATCCAACATTTGTATGATTCTTTAACAGAAGGAAATCACAAAAAATGGTATGTTGCTGCCATTTTGAAAGGATTTAAAGATCACCGAAGTAATGTCTAAACCTAAAGATTCAAGGCAAAGATTCTGGAACAAGGAAATACCGTTTTCAATTGTCTTAACAACTAGATCAGACTGAAAAATCAAAATGTCTTCGTTAGAAGACAATTAAAGGGTTAGAGACCGCTCAATAGATGAAATATCTAAAAGGTTGTTCTTTTGAGTTATTTCAGAGTTAGACAACTTGAGTTATGAGGGTGCAAATACGATTAATTTTCTTTTTGTTGGGTAAGAATAAGAAAAAAAGTACTAAAATAAATAGTCTAATTAATTTGATAATTTTATGGATATATTTGATATTGTAATTTTATACATAGACATAATTTCGAATTTTCTTGAGCCGTACGAGGGGAAAACCTCTTATACGTTTCTAGGGGGGGTATTGTTCATCTATCCCAATGAGCCATTTATCGAATAGTTGCAATTGATGTTCGAGCCCGACGAGAGGGAAGAGATCTGCGAAAAGTGGGTTTTTATGATCCGATAAAGAATCAAATTTATTTAAATGTTCCTGCTATTCTACACTTCCTTGAAAAAGGCGCTCAACCTACGGGAACTGTTCATGATATTTCAAAAAGGGCGGGAGTTTTTACGGAACTTCACCTTAATCAACAAACAAAATTCAATTAATGAAATAAAATTGAAATATAAAAAAACAAAGGACTAACCCGGTTTATTTTAGTTATTGAATAAACCTCGTTTTTTCTACTTCCCCGCCGTCTTCCTTAATTAAATCTTCCATTTATATTAGATATAGTGCCAATCCAACACAAGTCTTTCAGTTTTTTATATTTCAATTTTAATAATTTGAATTGATTGAAATCGGAATTATTATTGTTAGTTCGATTTAGAATTTGTTTTATCTTTTGTATGCTTATGTATGCTTATGCTTTTTCAATATTGACAACAGTCTATCAAATAAATATAATCCGATCGTGGATAAATGTTTTACCCCTGCTCCATAGATTTTATTTCATTCAAATAAGAATTTCTTAGATTTTCTGCCATACAAGAAGTCTTTTGTGATTAAGATTTAAATTAATCAAATTCGATATCCACTAATTTATATACTAATTAATGGATAATATAAGAGAATAGAGACGGGAGGCGGTCTATAAATATTCGAAAATCTTTGACTTTATCTTTATTTTATCTTTATATTTGAGAATTATTTGTATTTTTGTCGGATTTTTTCATTTTTATTATGTTCATAGGGAGTTAGAGTTTTTTTCATTGTTTTTTTGTGCCCTTCAATTTCGTTATTTATTCGGATTCTGATTGTATCTATACATTCTAATTTGTTTATTTGGGTTGCTAACTCAACGGTAGAGTACTCGGCTTTTAAGTGCGACTAGCATCTTTTACACATTTGTATGAAGAAAAAGATTCGTCCATACCATTGGTAGAGTTTGTAAGACCACGACTGATCCTGAAAGGAATGAATGGAAAAAGCAGCATGTCGTAGTAATGGATAATTATGAGAATATTTCATTCTTACTAAATCTAACTAGGTCCAAAATATTATTTAAATTGTTTAAATTCAATAAAAAAAAGAATTTTTTTTGGGGGGGGTCGAGTGAATAAATGGGTAGAGCCTTACTAGAGGGTCCAATTCTAGGGAAATAAAAAGTAACGAGCTTCTATTCTTAATTTTTGAATGATTACCCCATCTAATTAGACGTTAAAAATATATTAGTGCCTAATGCGGGAAAGCTTTTCCGATGAGTGGATTAGAAATTTCTTATGAGCCCTAACTATTAGCTATTCCCTTTTATGGGGGAGAGATAAATGTGTATAAAGAAGGTAGTATATTGATAAAGAATTTTTTTTTTTCAAAATCAAAAGAGCGATTGGATTGATAAAATAAAGGGCTTCTACTTATCTTGGTATCCTATAAATGAACAAAAAAAATCGATTATATGGAAAGGGAGGTTCTAGAGAGTCCGTTGATGAGTTTGACTTGTTTCCGAGGTATCTAGTTTTTCTTAGTGTAAATACCTTGTTTTAACTGTATCGTACTATGTATCATTTGATAACCCAATAAATCATTTATTTCTTTTTTGATTCAAATTGAATTTTAAATGGAAGAATTTCAAGGATATTTCGAATTATATAGATCTCCGCAATACGACTTCCTATACCCACTTATCTTTCGGGAGTATATTTATGCCCTTGCTCATGATCGTGGTTTAAATGGATCCATTTTATTTGATAATGTAGGTTATGACAAGAAATCTAGTTTACTAATTATAAAACGTTTAATTAGTCGAATGTATCAACAGAATCATTTTCTTATTTCTGTTAATGATTCGAATCAAAATCAACTTTTGGGGTACAACAAAAATTTGTATTCTCAAATGATATCGGAAGGATTTGCAGTCATTGTGGAAATTCCGTTTTCCCTACGATTAGCATCTTCCTTAGAGGAGACAGAAATTATAAAATCTTATAATTTACGATCAATTCATTCAATATTTCCTTTTTTAGAGGACAAATTTCCACATTCAAATTATGCATTAGATGTACTAATACCCTACCCCATTCATCTGGAAATTTTGGTTCAAACCCTTCGCTACTCCGTGAAAGATCCCTCTTCTTTACATTTATTACGGCTCTTTCTTCACGAGTATTATAGTTGGAATACTCTTATTACTTCCCCCAAATATACTTTTGCAAAAAGTAATCAAAGATTATTCTTGCTCCTATATAATTCTTATGTATATGAATATGAATCCATTTTACTTTTTCTCCGTAACCAATCTAATCATTTACGATTAACCTCTTCTGGAATCTTTTTTGAGCGAATACGTTTTTATGAAAAAATAAATTATCCTGTCGAAGAAGTTTTTTTTCCGGCTACCTTATGGTTCTTCAAGGATCCTTTTATACAGTATGTTAGCTATCAAGGAAAATCGATTCTGGCATCAAAAGATACTCCTCTTCTGATGAATAAGTGGAAATATTATCTTGCCCATTTTTGGCAATGTCATTTTTATGTATGGTCTCAACCAGGAAGAATCCACCTAAACCAATTATACAAGCATTCCTTTGATTTTTTGGGTTATCTTTCAAACATACGGCCC